TATGGCTCGAATCTTTAGTATTCTCTTATTTATTACCTGTGTTTACTATTTAGGCAGAATACCGTCACCCATTGTTACTAAAAAATTCAAAGAAACCTCAGAAACGGAAGAAAGGGGGGAAGGCGAGGAAGAAACAGATGTAGAAATAGAAACAACTTTCGAAACGAAGGGGACTAAACAGGAACAAGAGGGATCCACCGAAGAAGATCCTTCTCTTTTTTCGGAAGAAAAGGAGGATCCGGACAAAATCGATGAAAGGGAAGAGATCCGAGTGAATGAAAAGGAAAAAACAAGGGATGAATTCAACTTTCAAGAGACATTCTATAAAGATAGCCAAGTTTATAAAACTTCTTATATGGATAGGAATAAAAAGAAAGAGAATTCGAAGTTAGAAATATTTAAAGAAGATCCTTTTTTTTTATGGTTTGAAAAAGAAATAATAAATTAATTTTAATTATTCCAACTATTAAATAGAATAAGAATTTCATTTTTTTTTTGTTGAAAAAAATAGAACTTATAAAAAATTCCAATTTAAAAAATACAAAAAGGAATAAATTAATAAAAAAATTAATACAAACAATAAATACAATAAGAGATAAGAAGAGATGCGACCACCCCCTACATATTTGATACCTTCTCCGAAAAAGAAACTTGTAAGACCGAAACCATTCGTAATTCCATCAATTACTCGTCTATCCAAAAAATGAATTAGTTCAGCTAGTCCTCTTATACCCTGAGTTAAGGATATTGTATAAAAAGCATCTATGTAACCACGATTATATGACCAATCATATATCCCATTTCTTATTCTGTCCCCTAAAATTCTATTAGGACCTCTTTTAGAAAACGAATTTAGTAAATTCAAATTTTGTAAAGATGAATAAATAGGCTTATATAAAAAAGACGCTATAAATATTCCGAAAAAAGCTATACTGACAGAAAAACTTGCATTTGTAACAAATTCATACCAATCCACCGAATTATTTGAATTCGGATGTAAAAGATTTATAGACGTATTTAACAATTTAGATAATATATCCAAATGAATTTCTTCTTGATTAAAACCAAAGGGAATTCCTACGACCCCAACAAACAAAGTAAATAGCACTAATATAACCATAGAAAACAACATGGTATTGTCCGATTCATGAGGATAAGAGAAAGTATTTTTAGTGACAAAATGAGTAATAGTAATAAAAGGGCGTATCCTGTTTTTTCCATTACCATCAATTTGATATGTCTTATTCGAAAAAAAAGAAGCCCTTTCATTATTATTCATTGTCAATAAACTTAATAAACAAAAATGATTTTTAATCGTTTTTGGCACTTCTTTTCCCCATAGAGATATTGAATAGCAGGAACTACTTTTTTGACCATTGTAATTTTGAAAATGAACATTGAAATGTCCCTCAAAAGTAAGTAAATAGATTCGAAACATATAAAATGCGGTTAATCCTGCTGTGGAACAAGCTATTATTGCGAAAATAGGTGAATACAACCAACTATCATTAAGAATTTCATCTTTGGACCAAAAACAAGCAAGGGGGGGAATACCACAAAGAGAAAGTGTACCTACTAAAAAAGCAGTTTTTGTAATTGGTACATGCTTTTTTAAACCTCCCATAAGAACCATATTCTGACTTTTATCTGGAGAATATCCAACAATAGCTTCCATTGAATGAATAATTGATCCGGATCCTAAAAACAACAATGCTTTTGAATAAGCATGAGTAATCAAATGAAATAAAGCGGCTCGATAAGACCCCATACCTAGAGCTAACATCATATAACCCAATTGAGACATTGTAGAATAAGCTAAACCTCTTTTAATATCTTTTTGAGCAAGAGCTAAAGTAGCTCCTAATAATACTGTTATTATACCTATTAAAGATATTAAATTCATTATGTAAGGTATGATTCTAAAAAGAGGAATAAGTCGAGCTACAAGAAAAATGCCCGCTGCTACCATAGTAGCGGCATGTATAAGAGCCGAAATGGGAGTAGGGCCTTCCATGGCATCAGGTAACCATACATGAAGGGGGAATTGTGCCGATTTCGCAACTGCACCTGCAAATAAAAGAAAGGCACACAAAGTAAGAAATAAAAAAGGAACCTCATTATTATAAATCAAGTTATTCAATATTTGGAACAAATCCCGAAATTCAAAACTACCGGTTATCCAATAAAGACCTAAAATTCCTAATAATAAACCAAAATCGCCTACACGATTCGTTACAAACGCTTTTTGACAAGCAGTCGCCGCACTAGGTCGTGTGAACCAAAAACCTATTAATAGATAAGAACACATTCCAACTAATTCCCAAAAAATATAAATTTGTATCAAATTCGAACTAGTAACTAATCCCAACATGGAAGTATTGAAAAAACTCATATAAGCAAAAAATCTCAAATATCCTTGATCATGAGACATATAATTGTCACTATAAAAAAGAACCAAAATTCCAACAGTAGTAATTAATATTAACATAATAGAAGTAAGTGGATCTATTAAGTGACCGAACTCTAAAGAAAAATCATTATTAATGGTCCAAGACCATACATATTGATAGATAAAACTTCTATTTATTTGCTGAATAGATAGATAGACCGAAAGTATCATAACTATACTTAACAAGAAAATACTAGGAAAAGCCCACATACGGCGAAGATTTTTTGTTGCCGTTGGAAAAAGTAGAAGTCCCACTCCTATTAACATAGGAACTGGAAGTGGAATGAAGGGGATAATCCATGAATATTGATATGTATATTCCATAAAAAAACCTTTTTATTTTTAATTAATTCTTTCTAATTCACCGACTCTTATATCTTTTTATAGGTTCAATAAAAAATCAAGATATGGAATACTTAAATAGAATTTTCTATTCCTAATTATTCTGAATCTTTCTTCTTTAACCAATATTTCAAATATTCAAATCAAGAAGTTAGAATTGGTCAAATGATATGAATATGATCAAGTTACTATTTATATTTAAAATGAAATAAGACAATAATTCATTTTATTAATATTGAATATTAAGTAAAATTTTTATGAAAATGAAGAAAAAAATTCAATTATTATTACGTATTACGATAATTTATATGCATAGAGCAAATAATTACACCAAAATCGAGTAGTTAATACATTACTTTATTTTGATAGAAATAATAGGATGGTCCATACCAAAACGGGCACAATAAAAAAAAGAACTCGTTTTTTTTATTAGTTCGTTTATTCATAATCATTAACTAATTCATGATAGAACTGATTATACTCCATTCGAAAAAAAGATATTTTTTTTTTCTTTGTAGAAAACGCTAGAATATCCCACACTTTTCTTTCAATACCAGGGAGAAGAAATAGAATTAAAAGAAAAGACGAAATTACTAAGATAACTTTTCGAAAATGATGTATTCTTTGATTAACTACTAGTTTAATTCAAATTTAAAAATAAAAAAAATGTGTACTCGTTCTTTTCTTTTTCTTTTGAGTTTGACCAACTAATAAAAAACTAAAGTAATTTCAGTAATTTGGAATTTGTTAGGTAAGGATTGGTTTTTTTTTTCACTTTTCGGTGTATTTTGTTACATGTATAAATATAGCACGACGAAAATAGACAGAGATATAAAAAAAAGAAAAAATGGAATTGTTTGACCAATAGATGTCTTTCACATTCAACTAGAGAAATGAATAACTTTTTTTTCAAATTTTTAATGGCAGTTCCAAAAAAAAGTACTTCTATATCAAAAAAACGTATTCGTAAAAACATTTGGAAAAAGAAGGTATATCGGGCAGCGTTGAAAGCTTTTTCCTTAGCGAAGTCTCTTTCTACCGGGAATTCAAAAAGTTTTTTTGTACGACAATTAAATAGTCAAACACTAGATTAACTAATCTTAATCTGAAAATGATACTTTTTTTTTTTTAAAAAAAAAAAGATACAAGGTTTCACTTTTTTTTGAATATGTTTTATCCGGTGGGGATTCTTATTTTCCTCATCGGTACAATTATCTGTCATATCATCATAATAAATAATAAAATTACAAAAAAAGTTTTTTCTTAGACAAAATGTTCAGTTCAGGCCAATATCGAATTAGTTTTCGAAATGCTAAATAAAATTCTTTACATGACGAAAAACCAACCTAAGGCCTAAGGGTTAATATAAAGCTCTACAAATAGTTAAATAAAAAAATTTTGAATGTCACACTGTACTGTGATCCATAAAAAGACTTTTTTTGTTCATTGATAAAAAAAGTGCATCTTCGATTTCTAAAATCAGATAAATGATAAATTCATTTTTAAATTAAAAAATGAAATGATAATAAAGATTTTTATGGGGAACGCTTCAATCCATATTGAAACGAAACGAGTTTTTTCTCATCACTTTGAATGAAAAAAAAAATATTGAATTGACTCCTTCAATCTCGACGATTAAATAATAATAGATTATTATTATTTCGAGTACGCCGCTATGGTGAAATCGGTAGACACGCTGCTCTTAGGAAGCAGTGCTAGAGCATCTCGGTTCGAGTCCGAGTGGCGGCATGGCATCTTCTAAAACAAATGGAATAAGTCCTATAATAAATTCAATTCCTGATTTCAATTCCGTAGAATTGGTTTACCCCACTTTTTCATTTTAATAAAAAAAAATTTATGATATTTTCCACCTTAGAACATATATTAACTCATATATCCTTTTCGATCATTTCAATAGTAATTACTATTTTTTTGATAAGCTTATCGGTCGATGAAATCGTAGGACTATATGATTCGTCAGAAAAAGGCATGATAGCTACTTTTTTCTGTATAACAGGATTATTAATCACTCGTTGGATTTATTCGGGACATTTCCCGTTAAGTGATTTATATGAATCATTAATTTTTCTTTCATGGAGTTTCTCCGTTATTCATATGGTTCCGTATTTTAAAAAACATAAAAATTATTTAAGCACAATAACCGCGCCAAGTACTATTTTTACCCAAGGCTTTGCTACTTCGGGTCTTT